ATCTAATTGAATGAGATTTCTTATAGATATTTGGTTTTTCTTGGATTAACCAAAAGAGAGTAATTACATGAGTTTCAAACTTTCATTTTGATTTAATTAATATATTAATTAATATAATAAGTTTTATCTTTTCTCCTACCTTCAGAAAAAAAAGTCATGTCCACTGTTATTAGATATTAGAATTTTCTGAAAGGTAACTATCCCGCTTTCAGATAAAAATTTATATAGAATCTTTGAAAAAGACTTTTTTTCATACTTCATAAAAAAGAAAAAGACTTACTGTCTTTAGGATCTGATGCTACACCGCTGCTCAATACCTTAGGGGATCTACTCTATTACATAAGTAGATTCCTAAGATTTATCTCATATTATGATATAAATAAACAGCTTTTGTTGTATCGGTCCAAAACCTTTCCAATTGATCTTTACGGTGCTTCCTCTATCAATTAAATCTTTTTTTATCCATAGAAAGAAAGTATTTAGGCATATCTAGTCTTCACTTCATATTTCGACCTATGAAGTTTATTTATTTGCTACAGCTGATAAAAAATCGTTTTGGACGATGCTTATGTAGAAAGCCCTTTTTGTTGTGTTTCTAGTATTTCATTGACTAGCTGTTCGTTCTTTTATTTCTATAGTGGAGATAGTCGCACGTAATGACAGATCACAGCCATATTATTAAAAGCTTGTGGTAAAAAGGGGTTTCGTTCTAATGCCCGAAAATAATATTCTAAAGCTTTGGTATGTTCCCCATTACTTGTGTGGATAAGGCCTATATTATAGAGTATATAACTTCGATCATAGGGGTCAATTTCTAGTCGCATAGCTTCATAATAATTCTGTAATGCTTCCGCATAATTTCCTTCAGATTGAGCCGACATCCGTTACGGTCGTCATTCGCTTTAACGAATTCTCCGTTTCAGAACCGTATGTGAGATTTTCATCTCATACGGCTCCTCCTTTTAAGTGCATAATGAAAATAATATATGGAAAAAAGTGATGTCATTATGAACTAAGCGGGGCTAATGTTTTTACAAGAAATCCCTAGCCAACCTCCTTGCAAAAGATCTTTTCTTACTACCAAGTGGGTTCATGCTAGATAAAAATAAAAAAGTAAACTCTAAAAATTTCTTTGTTCTCAACGCCCCTAAATTTCCAGGAATTAGTCACTTCAACAGTCTTCAATGGTTATACGGGTATCCAAAGTACGAACGAGATGGATGTTTATTGTTCCAACCATTTTAATTAGTCCCAATCCCAAAGAAGAAGAAGAAAGAAAGGGAATCGTTTTGAAGAAATTTTTTGTGTTGTTGATTTCTCGGCGTAGTGCTTCTTCCCCTATGCCTCCTATTCGTATATTGTATTAGTGTCGTAGGATTGATCTCTAATACGGGGAACCATAGGTAAAAACCTTTTGCTCAATACTAGAATTCACAATTGAAGCATCTAAGGCTGCATTAATCGTGGATACATGACAGAAGGGATTGCTTTTTTTATATTCTAAACTTCACCTTCAAAAGCGTAGATTTTTTTTTCAATACTTGTTTTTCTTTCTATTCCAAATCGGCGAGAAATAAAAAAAATAATGATAATCAAATCGCACCATCTCTGTAATAAGTAAATGCCTCTTTTTCTCCGGAAGTTGTCGGAATGACTCGTAATAAGATATCGGCTACAATTGTAAAGGTTTTATCAATAAAATTTCCATTTATACGCGATCTTGGCATAGGTAGTAATCCATTATATAACTCTTTTTATTTCCTTTACCTTTTCTTTTGTAAGAAAATTTTCTCACAAACAAAGGAATTGTATAGTACGAACTAACATAAAAGCGGACTCATTAAAAAAAAACCTTCTATCTACTTCCAATTCCAATTTTTCCGGTCCAAAAAAAAAGTATCTATTAACCATAATCTAAAAAACGATGAATAACTCGCTATTCACCCAGGTACTCAGTCATAATCCTGATGTCGGAGAGATGGCCGAGTGGTTGAAGGCGTAACATTGGAACTGTTATGTAGACTTTTGTTTACCGAGGGTTCGAATCCCTCTCTTTCCGTACTTTCAACTAATTCACCAATCGTACGTGATTGACCACAATGTATCAAATCAAATAAAAAAGAATAGATATAAAATCTACCTTGTTTTAATTTTGAAATAGATTCTCTATTCCTAATTTTTTTGATATGGAAAATGCTGGTAAGAGCAAACAAGGGACCCAAATCTCCCTACCAATCTATGATACATGAATAGGAAAAAGATTCCCCGACAAAATCCCTTACCTTGTGCCTTTTTATTTTTAATATTTAATAAAAAACGAGGGCAAAGGGGAGTTGTCCGAACTCTTGTTTTTAGTTATTTTTTTTACTTAAGTTAGGTTTATTAAGTCTGTCGAGAGTAATATTCTACGACAAGCAATTCATTTATTTTCAAACCGACGCATTTCCTATCTATTATTTGATTGACTAACCCTTCATATTGGAATGTGTGAAGAGTCAGATGGTTTGGCAATTCCTCAGGGGCAGATGAATCAAGAAGATTTTGAACCAAAGTTCTAGAGTTTTGTTCATCCTTCACTGTAATAATATCTCGGGGTTTGCAGCGATAACTTGGTATATCAACTATACGACCATTAACTAAAATATGTCCATGGTTAACTAATTGGCGCGCTTGAGGAATAGTCAAAGCCATACCCAATCGAAAAAGGATGTTATCCAAACGCATTTCAAGTAATTGTAGTAAAACTTGACCTGTTGACCCCTTGGCTTTTCCGGCGATACGAACATATTTAAGTAATTGGCGTTCTGTAAGACCATAATGAAAACGCAATTTTTGTTTTTCTTCTAAACGAATACGATATTGAGATTTTTTTCCGGAGCGTGATTGGTTTCTAAGATCGCTTCCTGCCTTAGGCCTTTTACTAGTTAGTCCCGGTAAAGCCCCCAGACGGCGTATTTTTTTAAAACGAGGCCCTCGGTAACGTGACATAAAGACTCCTTTTTTTATTGAAATTGTACAAAACTAAACAAAATTAAAACTGAACTAAATGATAATGATAAATGACGCGAAATCCACTCCAATAAACTATTGGAATACAAAGAGTAAGAAGATATATTCTCTCAATATACAGATTTTTTTTTATTGTATATACAATATATATAAATCAAATAAATCACAAAAATTTTGCTTTATTTTCTTTATTTATTTTGCAAAGATCTAACTCTTTTACCCAATATATCTTCCTATATGGAAGTTTATATGACATAATATAAATGGAGTGGTAACTCTTGGAAAAAGGTGAAAGAAGTCTTTTCAATCTTCTTTGATTTTGAAAGTACATTCAAAATCATGTAAAAAAACGAAAAAATATGGAAAAGCCGGCTATCGGAATCGAACCGATGACCATCGCATTACAAATGCGATGCTCTAACCTCTGAGCTAAGCGGGCTCAAATAAATAGTGACTATCATTAAATAAATAAAACATAACCTTAATTAATAGAATATAGCAGTATATCGACTTTCTAATTTTAATTTTATTAGTTTCTAAATAAGAAAATCTTAATTAGATCAGAAATCTTTTTTTTTTTTTAGTTAAATGATATCTGATTTGAAATTCTTGTTTTTTTTTGTTCTAACCTCATGCTATTATTATTATTTTATACTTTTTTTTTCTTTTTATTTCTAATATTTCTAATACTATAGAATTATTAGAATTAATATAATATTCGAATAGAATTTTTTATAATTATTCGAATTTCAAATCTACGAAGTAGACTTAAAATCTTTTTCCATTGCACATTGTAGAATTAATAAAGAATTCTAAGTTTTAATAATAATTATAAATTTCTTTTCATGAAAGTAAAAAAAAAAGAATCGACCGTTCGACTATTTCTTAAAATTTAAGACAAATATCAGAAAAAGAAGAACATATATATGTTATGTAATATATAACCATATTGAATTGCAAATACAAAAATGATAGAATCTTTGTTGATTAGACTAAATCAACATGGGTGGGGCTCACAAAAATGAAAGAAGATACCAAAGAAATAAGTATCTATATGTAATGAATTCCAAGGTTTCGCATAACAAAAAGTGGAAAGACATCATAATGAGATCCTAATAAAAAGGGGGATATGGCGGAATTGGTAGACGCTACGGACTTAATTGGATTGAGCCTTGGTATGGAAACCTACTAAGTGATAACTTTCAAATTCAGAGAAACCCTGGAATTAACAATGGGCAATCCTGAGCCAAATCCTTGTTTACGCGAACAAACCAGAGTTTAGAAAGCGAGAAAAAAGGGATAGGTGCAGAGACTCAATGGAAGCTGTTCTAACAAATGAAGTTCACTACCTTGTGTTGATAAAGGAATCCTTCGATCGAAACTTCAAATCAAAAAGGATGAAGGAGAAAAGCCTATATTGTCTAAATATAGGTAACACAAAACGATCTCAAAAATGACGACCTGAATCTCGATTTCTATTTTTTTATAAACAAAATAGAAATGTTGTGAATCAATTCGAAGTTTAAGAAAAAATAAAATATTCATTGATCAAATGATTCACTTCATAGTCTGATAGATCCTTGATGGAACTTATTAATCGGACGAGAATAAAGATAGAGTCCCATTCTACATGTTAATACTGACAACAATGAAATTTATAGTAAGATGAAAATCCGTTGACTTTTTAAATCGTGAGGGTTCAAGTCCCTCTATCCCCAACTCTACTCCCAAAAAAGTCTGTTTGACACCTTACCTTTTTTTAGTTATTCAAGAATTCATTATCTTTTTTCATTCATCCTACGCTTTTACAAACTAATTTCTTTTCTTATTATATACAAGTCTTGTGGGATATATCAGACACGTACAAATGAGAAAGAAATATTGATTTGAATGATTTAGAATCTATATCATTTTTCATTTTCAAACTTAGAAGGTCTTCTTTTATTTATAAGATCCAAGAAATTCCCGGTCCAAAACTTTTTTAATTTATT